TTTTTTTTTATTTTTTATATAAAAATTATTAAAAAAGGTTAAATAAAATATTAACAGTTAAATTTCTTTTATGAATTTTTTGAAATATTAATATTTATATTAAAAAATTAATATTTATTATTATTATAAATATTTATATAAATATTAATATTCATATTAAAAAATTAATATTTATTATTATTATAAATATTTATATAAATATTAATATTCATATTAAAAAATTAATATTTATTATTATTATAAATATTTATATAAATATTAATATTCATATTAAAGAATTAATATTTATTATTATTATAAATATTTATATAAATATTAATATTCATATTAAAGAATTAATATTTATTATTATTATAAATATTTATATAAATATTAATATTCATATTAAAGAATTAATATTTATTATTATTATAAATATTTATATAAATATTAATATTCATATTAAAAAAATTAATATTTATTATTATTATAAATATTTATATAAATATTAATATTCATATTAAAAAAATTAATATTTATTATTATTATAAATATTTATATAAATATTAATATTCATATTAAAAAATTAATATTTATTATTATTATAAATATTTATATAAATATTAATATTCATATTAAAAAATTAATATTTATTATTATTATAAATATTTATATAAACATTAATATTTATATTAACAAATTAATTTTCATTATTATTACAAATGTTTAAATTTTTATATTATTATTTAATTTAATATTACTAAAAATAAATTAATATAATAAAAAAAAAAAAAAAATAAAAATCTATGCGAAAAAGTTTTAATTAGATGAATTTTTTATATTTTAAAAAATTTATTATGAATTTATTTTACATATAAATTTTAGTGTATAATTTTAATTATTTTAATAATAATTAATTATTTTTATAGTAATTAAAATTAAAAATTTAAGAAATTAAGATTTAGTAATATAAAAATTAATAACTAATTTTGTGCCAGCAGTTGCGGTTAAACAAAAGTTAAATTAAATTAATTCAGTATATAATTAATATATTAATAATTATTAAAATAAATATTAAATTATTAAGTGAAATTTTAATTTAATTAAATTTTAAATTAAAATTATGATTTAGTAAATTTAATTATAAACTAGGATTAGATACCCTATTATTAAAAATTTAATTAAAAATACTAAAATAGTAAATAATTTTTTATTGAAACTTAAATAATATGGCGGTATTTTAGTTCATTTAGAGGAATCTGTCTAATAATTGATAATCCACGAATAAATTTACTTAATTTAATATTTTGTATATCATTGTTAAAAAAATATTTTTTAATAATAAATAATATTTTAAAATTTATAATAAAAATCAATTCAGATCAAGATGCAGATTATAATTAAGATTAAGATGGATTACAATAAAATTATTTAAATGGAAAAAAATTTGTAATAATTAATTGAAAGTGGATTTAAATGTAATTTTAATTAATTTATTAAAATGATTAAAAATTAAAATATGTACATATTGCCCGTCACTTTCATTTAAAAATTGAAATAAGTCGTAACAAAGTAGAGGTACTGGAAAGTGTTTCTAGAAAGACAAATTAGAGCTTGTTAAGTATTTCATTTACATTGAAAAGAAATTATAATAAATAATTAATTTGAGGGGGAAAATTAATAAATTATAAATAAAAGAAAAATTTTTAATATGGGGGTATTAAAGTATTTTTTTTAAAAAAAATAATAATTTTTATAGTTAAATAGTATTGTAAAAGAAATTTGAAATAAATAATAAAATAAATTAGTAAAAAAGTAATTTTTATTTGGTGTATCTTGTGTATCAGAGTTTATTAAAAAATGTTTTTTTTAAAAAAAAATCTCGAATTTAAGAGAGTTAATTAATTAAAAAAGTTAATGTTAAATAATTATTTTAAATAATTAATTGGAAATGAAATGTTAATCGTTCTTAAATATATCTAGTTTTTTTAGAAATAATTTTAATTTAAAATTTAAAAAATTTTATTATGAATTATTTAATAATAAAATATTTAAAATTAAATATATTAAGGGATAAGCTTTAATATAAAATATTATAATTATTGTAAAAAAATAAAAATTTTAAAATTTATATTGTTTATAAATTATAATTTATTATAAATAATTTTTTATTTAATAAAATTTAATAAAAATTTAATTTTTTATAAAAAAATAATTTTTAATAAGAAAAAATTAAAAATAATGATAAAATTAGTATATTATTATTATTAAAAATAATAAATTTAATTAAAATTAAATTAAAGGAATTCGGCAAATTTTATATTCACTTGTTTATCAAAAACATGTCTTTTAGGTTAATAATTTAAAGTCTAATCTGCCCACTGATAAATATTAAAGGGCTGCAGTATATTGACTGTACAAAGGTAGCATAATCAATAGTCTTTTAATTGAAGACTTGTATGAAAGATTTGATGAAATATAAACTGTCTCTAATTTAAAAATAAAAATTAATTTTTTAGTTAAAAAGCTAAAATTTTTTTAAAAGACGAGAAGACCCTATAGAGTTTTATATATTTATTATTTGAAGTTGTATTTATAATTTAAAATTTAAAATGATAATTATATTTTGTTGGGGTGACAGAAAAATTAAAATAACTTTTTTTTATAAAATACATAAATAAATGAAAATTTGATCCATAGATAATGATTAAAAGAAAAAATTACCTTAGGGATAACAGCGTAATATTTTTTTTTAGTACAAATAAAAAAAAAAGTTTGCGACCTCGATGTTGGATTAAGATAAAATTTAAATGCAAAAGTTTAAAGTTTTGATCTGTTCGATCATTAAAATCTTACATGATCTGAGTTCAAACCGGTGTGAGCCAGGTTGGTTTCTATCTTTAAAATAATTAAATATTTTAGTACGAAAGGATCAAATATTTTTAATAATTAGAATAATAAGAATTTTAATAATATTAATTATACTATTTTGACAGAAAAATGTGATGATTTTAGAAGTCATAAATGTATAATTAATTTATATAAATAGTATATGTTAATTATAGATTTATATAATGTTATTATTGGGGTATTAATTTTATTAATTGGGGTTTTGGTTGGAGTTGCATTTTTAACTTTATTAGAACGAAGGGTATTAGGTTATATTCAAGTTCGTAAAGGGCCTAATAAAGTGGGGTTTATAGGATTATTACAACCTTTTTCAGATGCTATTAAATTATTTACTAAAGAACAAGCTTATTTAAATTTTTCTAATTATTTTTCTTTTTATTTTTCTCCAGTTGTTAGATTTACTTTGTCATTAATAGTTTGATTAATAATTCCTTACTTATTTAATATAATTACTTTTAATATAGGAGTATTATTTTTTTTATGTTGTACTAGAATTGGAGTTTATACTCTTTTGATTGCTGGTTGATCTTCTAATAGAAATTATTCTTTATTGGGGGGTTTACGAGCAGTTGCTCAAACAATTTCTTATGAAGTAAGATTATCTTTAATTTTAATATCAAGAATTATTTTAATTATGGATTTTAATATATTAAAATTTACTAGTTATCAATTTATAATTTGATTTGTTTTTATAATAATACCTTTAGGTATAAGAATGTTATCTTCTTTAATGGCTGAAACTAATCGGGCTCCTTTTGATTTTGCTGAGGGTGAAAGAGAATTAGTTTCTGGGTTTAATATTGAATACAGAAGAGGGGGATTTGCTTTAATTTTTTTAGCAGAGTATGCAAGAATTTTATTTATAAGAATGTTATTTATTATTGTTTACATAGGGGGTTATGAATTAACTTTAATATTTTATTTAAAGTTGGTATTTATATCATTTTTTTTTATTTGAGTACGGGGAACTTTACCTCGTTATCGTTATGATAAATTAATATATTTATGTTGAAAAAGATATTTACCAGTATCTTTAAATTATTTATTATTTTTTATGGGATTAAAAATAATTTTATTATATTAAATAAATTTAGTATAAATTAATAGAATAATTATTCTTTTTTAAGTTTTCAAAACAAATGCTTATAACAAGCTCATTAATTAATTAATTAAAAATTAATTTATCTCAAAATTTATTTAAAATGGGATTAATAATAAAATAAGAAAAATAAATTAATGTTAATAATTGTCCAGTAATAATATAAGGAGCTTCAACTGAACGAGCTCCAATTCATGTTAATAAAATAATTGTTGTAATTATAACTCAAAATAAAATTTGATTTAAAGGATAAAATTGAATTCCTTGAATTTTTTTATTAAATGTAAAAGGTAAAATAATTAAAATTAAAATTGATATTACTAAAGCAATTACTCCCCCTAATTTATTAGGAATCGATCGTAAAATAGCATAAGCAAATAAAAAATATCATTCTGGTTGAATATGAATTGGAGTAACTAATGGATTTGCTGGAATGAAGTTATCAGGATCTCCTAATAAATAAGGATTAATTAATGAAAGAAAAGTTAAAAGTATAATTAAAATAATAAACCCAATTAAGTCTTTGAAGGTAAAGAATGGGTGGAAAGGGATTTTATCTAAATTTCTATTAATTCCTAAAGGATTATTAGATCCAGTTTGATGAAGAAATAGTAAATGAATTATTGTTAATATTAAAATAATAAAAGGAAATAAAAAATGAAAAGTATAAAATCGGGTTAGAGTTGCATTATCTACCGCAAATCCCCCTCAAATTCAGTTAACTAATATTGTTCCTAAATAAGGAATTGCAGATAATAAATTAGTAATTACAGTAGCTCCTCAAAAAGATATTTGTCCTCAAGGTAGAACATATCCTATAAAAGCTGTTGCTATAAGTAAAAATAGAATAATAACTCCAATTATTCAGGTAAATTTTAAATTAAATGATTCATAATAAATTCCTCGTCCTACATGGAGATAAATACAAATAAAAAAAAACGAAGCTCCATTAGCATGGAGAGTTCGGATTAATCACCCATAATTGACATTTCGGCAAATATAATTAACTCTATAAAAAGCTAGTTCAATATTAGCTGTATAATATATTGTTAAAAATAGTCCTGTAATAATTTGAGTCATTAAACATAAAGCTAATAAAGATCCAAAGTTTCATCAAGATGAAATATTTGATGGCGAAGGTAAATCAATTAATGATCCATTAATAATTTTAATAATGGGATGAGTTTTACGAATAGGTTTAAAAATATTTATCATTAATTAAAAGAACGTAAAGGACCAAAAAAAATATTTGTAATTTTTACAATTGCAATAAGGGTAATAAATAAATAAATAATTATTATCATTATCAAAAAATAAGTTTGTTCATTATATAATTTAGATAAATTAAATTTAAATTCATTATTAAAAGATAATAAAATATTAAAAAAATTTAATATTTCATCATTAAAAGAAAAATTTATTCAAATTAAATTTTTATAAAAAAATATACTTAAAGTAAGAATTAATATTAAATAAAAAGAAAAAGTTAATTTATTAATTAAGGAAATTTTAAATAATTCATTTGAGGCTACTCTTGAAACATAAATAAATAAAACTAATAATCCCCCTAAAAAAATTAAAAATAAAATATAGGAAAATCAATAAGTATTAATTAATATTCCGGATAATAAACATGTTAAAAGAGTTTGAATTAAAATAAGTAATCCTATAGCAAGAGGATGATTAACAAAAAATAGAAAAATCGATAAAAAAATTAATGATAAAGATAAAATTATTTTAAAAATATCAAAGAATAGTTTATAAAAATAATAATTTTGGAGATTATAGATAAAGAAAATCTTTTTCTTTGAAGTTTTTAAAGAAATTTTCTTATTTTTGATTTACAAGACCAAAGTTTTTGTTAAACTATAAAAACTAAATAAAATGTTAAATATAAGATTAATTGTTGTAATTATATTTATATTTGGTAATATAATTTTTGTATCAAAACATAAACATTTATTAATTGTTTTAATAAGTTTAGAGTTTATAGTATTAAGTATTTTTTTTTTAATGTTAATATATTTAATAATAATTAGCTATAATATATACATATTAATAGTTTTTTTAGTTTTTTCTGTATGTGAAGGAGCTTTAGGGTTATCAATTTTAGTTTCAATAATTCGCACTCATGGAAATGATTATTTTCAAAGTTTTAATTTAATTTAATGATAAAATTTTTAATAATAATAATTTTTATAATACCTTTATGTTTAAAAAAGAATATATTTTGATTGGTTCAAATGTTATTAATATTAATAATATTAATATTTATAAATTTAACTTTGTTTATAACAAATTTTTGTAATTTAAGATATTTATTTGGGTGTGATATAATTTCTTATGGTTTAATTTTATTAAGAATTTGAATTAGAAGTTTAATAATTATAGCTAGAGAATCATTAAATAAAACTAATTTTTATTCTAATTTATTTTTATTTAATATTATTATTTTATTATTAATATTATATATAACTTTTAGTGTAATAAATTTATTTATATTTTATTTATTTTTTGAAAGAAGATTAATTCCTACTTTACTTTTAATTATTGGTTGAGGGTATCAGCCTGAGCGTATTCAGGCAGGCATATATTTATTATTTTATACTTTATTTGCTTCTTTACCTTTATTGATAGGAATTTTTTATATTTATAATGAAATAAATTATATACTAATATATTTTTTAAAATTTTATGATTATAATTTATTTTTATTATATTTAAGTATAATTATAGCTTTTTTAGTAAAAATGCCAATATATTTTGTTCATTTATGACTTCCTAAAGCTCATGTAGAAGCTCCTATTTCGGGGTCTATGATTTTAGCTGCTATTATATTAAAATTAGGGGGTTATGGACTTTTACGCGTTATAATTATTTTACAAAAAATTAATTTAAAAATAAGATTAGTATGAATTATTATTAGACTGATTGGAGGATTTTATATTAGATTACAATGTTTTTGTCAAATTGATATAAAATCTTTAATTGCTTATTCTTCTGTTGCCCATATAAGAATTGTTATTGGGGGAATTATAACTATAAATTACTGGGGGTTTATAGGAGCTTATATTTTAATAATTGGACATGGATTATGTTCATCTGGAATATTTTGTTTATCTAATATGAATTATGAGCGCTTACATAGACGAAGATTATTCTTAAATAAGGGAATAATAAATTTTATACCTTCAATAAGATTATTTTGATTTTTAATTATATCTTCTAATATGGCTGCACCCCCGTCATTAAATTTAATAGGGGAAATTAGTTTAATTAATAGATTAATAAGTTGATCTTATTTAAGTATTATTATATTAATATTAATTTCTTTTTTTAGAGCTGGCTATAGATTATATTTATATTCTTATACTCAACATGGAAAATATAGTTTAAGAATTTATAGATTCCATAGAGGAACTTCTCGAGAATATCTTATTTTATTATTACATTGATTGCCTTTAAATGTTTTAATTATGAAAATTGATTATAGAATAATTTGATTTTATTTAAATAATTTAATAAAAATATTGATTTGTGGAGTCAAAAATATGATAAAATCATTTTAAATTATAAATAAGTATAATATTTGTTTTATTAGATTTTTTTTTTTATTTTTTTTTATGTTAATTAATTTTTTTATAATAATTTATTTTATTATAAGAAATATAGTATTAATGTTAGAATGAGAAATTATTTCTTTTAATTCAGTAAGAATTGTAATATCTATTTTATTAGATTGAATATCTTTATTATTTATAATATTTGTGTCTTTAATTTCTTCTTCAGTAATTTATTATAGTTGAAGTTATATAAGATCTGAATTAAATTTAAATCGATTTATTATTTTAGTTTTATTATTTGTATTTTCTATAATTTTATTAATTATTAGTCCTAATATAATTAGAATTTTTTTAGGGTGAGATGGTTTAGGATTAGTTTCTTATTGTTTAGTTATTTTTTATCAAAATATTAAATCTTATAATGCCGGTATATTAACAGCACTATCAAATCGAATTGGGGATGTAATGATTTTGATACTAGTTGCTTGAATATTAAATTATGGGAGTTGAAATTATATTTTTTATATAGATTTAATAAAAAATGATTTTTCAATAAAAATTGTTGGTGTATTAGTAATTATTGCGGCTATAACTAAAAGTGCTCAAATTCCTTTTAGTTCTTGATTACCTGCAGCTATAGCTGCTCCTACTCCAGTATCGGCTTTAGTTCATTCTTCTACTTTAGTAACAGCTGGAGTTTATTTATTAATTCGATTTAATAATTTATTAATTGATATGTTTTTTTTAAAAATTTTACTATTATTATCTGGGTTAACAATAATAATAGCGGGAATTTGTGCTAATTATGAATTTGATTTAAAAAAAATTATTGCTTTATCAACTTTAAGACAATTAGGATTAATAATAAGAATTTTAAGTATAGGATTTTATGATTTAGCTTTTTTTCATTTATTAACTCATGCTATATTTAAAGCTTTATTATTTATATGTGCAGGGTTAATTATTCATTTAATAAATGATAATCAAGATATTCGAATAATGGGGGGGATTAGTTTTTATGTTCCATTAACTTCTTTATGTTTAAATATTTCAAATTTAGCTTTATGTGGAATTCCTTTTTTAGCTGGGTTTTATTCTAAGGATATTATTTTAGAAATAGTAAGAATAAGTAATTTAAATTTATTAATTTTTTATTTATACTATTTTTCAACAGGTTTAACTATATTTTATACTATTCGTTTATTAATTTATTTAATAATTAATGATTTAAATTTATTAAGAACTTATAATTTATATGATGAAGATTATGTTATATTAAAAAGTATATTTATTTTATTATTTATAAGTTTAATTTCTGGAAGATTTTTGAGATGAATAATTTTTAGCTATCCCTATATAATTTATTTGCCTTTTTCTATAAAAATAATAGTAATTTATGTGAGATTAATTGGAGGATTTATAGGTTTAATTATTAGAAAAATACAGATTTATTCTTTAAATAAGTTTATAATATTTTATAATTTTAGATTTTTTTCAAACATAATATGATTTATACCTAATTTATCAACTTATGGTTTAAATTATTATTTTTTAAATTTAGGTCAAAATTTAATAAAAAATGTTGATATAGGTTGAAGAGAGTTATATAGAGGGCAGGGGATTTATAAAATTATTAAATATTATTCTTTAATTAATATTATTTATCAGATAAATAATTTTAAAATTTATTTATTTAGATTTATTTTATGGGTAATAATTTATATTATTATAATTATAATTTATTTAAATAGCTTAAAATTTAAGAGCATAATATTGAAGATATTAAAGTGATCTTATGATCTTTAAATATTTATAAAAAAAATTTTTTATTATTACAATGAAAATGTAATGTTTTAAATTAAACTATATAAATTAGTTTAATATAAAGAAATATTAATGATTTTAATCACTAGAAATTAAGTTAGCAGCTTAATTATAATATATTTCTAATTGGAACTTTGTTCAATTTTATCATTAACAGTGAAATACCTCTATTTTGGTTTCAATTAATAAATAAGGAGTAAAAACTCTATCTTTTAAGTCGAAATTAAATGCAAATTGCTTCTTATTTAATTATAAGATAAATTGATGATCAATATTTTTTGATTGCAAATCAAATGTTTTAATTAAACTATAATCCTAATTTGTTCAATTTAATATATTTTGGTTTCACTCATGATATAGGCCAATTAATAATATAATAATAAAAAAAAAACTAATTTTAAATCATGTTAAAAAGTTAACTATGTAAAATGTTGGAATTAAGGGGAAAATTAAAGCAATTTCTACATCAAAAATTAAAAAAATTACTGTAATAAGAAAAAAATGTAAAGAAAAAGGAATTCGAGCTAAAGATTTTGGGTCAAATCCACATTCAAATGAAGAGCATTTTTCTCGGTCTAGTATTGATTTTTTAGATAAAATAATAGAAATTAATATTATAATATTAGAAATAATTATAATAAAAATAGATAAAAATATTAATAAATTAATTATTTATATTAAAAAATATTAAACTTTTTGATTGGAAGTCAAATATACTAAATATATTATATAAATAGTTAATTTCCTCATCAATAAATTGAAATATAAAGGAATAGTCATACTACATCTACAAAGTGTCAATATCAAGCTGCTGCTTCAAATCCAAAATGATGAGTTCTTGAGAAATGATTATTTAAATGACGAATAAAACATATTATTAAGAAGATAGTTCCGATAATGACATGAAGTCCATGGAATCCAGTTGCTATAAAAAATGTAGACCCATAAATTCTATCTGCAATTGTAAATGGTGCTTCAATATATTCATAAGCTTGAAGAATTGTGAAGTAAATTCCTAATAAAATAGTAATTAATAAGCTTTGTGAGGCTTGTGTATAATTATTTTCTATAAGAGCGTGATGTGCTCATGTTACTGTAATACCTGAAGTAATTAAAATAATAGTATTTAGTAAGGGGATTTGAAATGGATTAAATGGGGTAATACTAATTGGAGGTCAAATTAATCCAATTTCAATATTAGGGGATAGACTACTATGGAAAAAAGCTCAAAAAAAAGAAATAAAGAAAAAAATTTCTGATACAATGAATAAAATTATTCCTCATCGAAGACCTTTTGTAACTAAAATTGTATGTTTACCTTGAAAAGTTCCTTCTCGACAAATATCTCGTCATCATTGATATATTGTTAAAATAACAATAATATATCCTAATATAAATAAATTTAAATTAAAATTATGAAATCATTTGATTAATCCTGTAACTAAAGTTATAACTCCGATAGCTCCTGTAAGAGGTCAAGGACTATAATCTACTAAATGATAGGGATGATTATGATTTAATGACATTAGTTAATTTCACTAGAATAAAGAGTTCTTAAAATAGTAATAACATAAGATTGAATAATAGCAACTGCAGATTCTAAAATTAATAATATAATTTGAATAAAGATTAAAATAATTACTAAATAATTAGGCATATTAATTCCTGTATTACTTAGTAAAGTTAATAATAAATGTCCTGCAATTATATTAGCAGTTAATCGAACAGCTAATGTTCCTGGTCGGATAATATTACTAATAGTTTCAATTAGTACTATAAAAGGTATTAAAATAAATGGGGTTCCTTGCGGGATAAGATGAATAAATATATGTTGAGTATTATTGATTCATCCATAAATTATAAATCTTAATCAAAGAGTTAAAGATAAAGATAATGAGATATTTAAATGACTAGTTCTAGTAAAAATATAGGGGAATAATCCTAAGAAATTATTAAAAAAAATAAAAAAAAATAATGAAATAAAAATAAAAGTTGATCCATTAAATCTATTAGGGCCTAATAAAGTTTTAAATTCATTATGAAGTTTATTAGAAATAAAATTTCATAAAATAAAATGACGATTAGGGATTAATCAAAAAGAATAAGGAATAAATATTAATCCAATAAAAGTTCTAATTCAATTTAAAGATAAATTAAATAAATTAGTAGAGGGGTCAAAAATTGAAAATAAATTATTTATCATTTTCAGTATAAATTAGAATTAAGAAATTTTTTATTTTTAATTTTAAGATTATTTTCATAATTAAAAATAAAATAATTTATAATATTAAAAATAATAAAAATACAAATAAAAAAAAATAAAGAAGTAATTCAATTAATTGGTATTATTTGAGGAATAAAAGAATATTACTATTGTAATAATTTAAATTTGACATATTTATGTTATAATTAACTAATTCTTTCATTAGAAGTAATTGCTAATTTACTATAAAATGGTTTAAGAGACCATTACTTGCTTTCAGTCATCTAATGAATAACTATTAATTCAATTAATAAAATTTTTAATTGAAATTCTTTCAATTACAATAGGTATAAAACTATGATTAGCACCGCAAATTTCTGAACATTGACCAAAAAAGATTCCTGGTCGATTAATAAAAAATCTTGTTTGATTAAGTCGTCCAGGATTAGCATCAACTTTTACTCTTAAGGCTGGGATTGTTCAAGAATGAATAACATCAGTAGCGGTAATTAAAATTCGGATTTGATTATTTATAGGAAGAATAATACGATTATCTACATCAAGAAGACGAAAATTAGAAATATTTTCATATGGTTGAATTATATAAGAATCAAATTCAATATTATTAAAATCAGAATATTCATATCTTCAATATCATTGATGCCCAATGGATTTTAATGTGATTAAAGGATTATTAAGTTCATCTAATAAATATAATAATCGAAGAGAAGGAAGAGCAATAAAAATTAAAATAATTGCTGGTAAAATAGTTCAAATTAATTCAATTATTTGTCCTTCTAATAAAAATCGGTTAATATATTTATTAAAAAATAAATTAATTATGAGGTGAGATACTAAAATTGTAATTATAATTAAAATAATTAATGTATGGTCATGAAAAAAAATAATTTGTTCTATTAAAGGTGAAGCTCTGTTTTGATAATTAAAATTAGATCATGTTGCTATTTCTAAAAAAAGGATTTACCTTTATCAATGGGGTTTAAATCCATTACATATAGTCTGCCATATTAGAAGTTTCTTAAAATAGGTAATTCATTATAAGAATGTTCAGCTGGGGGTAAATTTTGATATCATTCAATAGATGAAGATAAATTTAATGAAAATAAGATTATACGTTGACTAATTATAGATTCTCATATAATAATAATTATTATAATTAAAGAAAATAAGGAAATATATGATCCGAAAGAAGAGATAATATTTCAAGAAATAAATCTATCAGGATAATCAGAATATCGACGAGGCATACCAGCTAATCCTAAAAAATGTTGAGGAAAAAAAGTTAAATTTACTCCGATAAATATAGAAATAAATTGAATTTTTAATAAATAAGGATTTATTATTAAACCTGTAAATAAGGGATATCAGTGAATAAATCCCCCAAAAATAGCAAAAACAGCTCCCATAGATAAGACATAGTGGAAATGTGCTACAACATAATAAGTATCATGTAAAGTAATATCAATTGAAGAATTAGCTAAAACTACTCCTGTTAGACCTCCGACAGTAAATAAAAAAATAAATCCTAAACTTCATAATATAGAGGGGCTGTAATTAATTTGATTTCCGTGAAGAGTTGCTAATCATCTAAAAATTTTAATTCCAGTTGGAACTGCAATAATTATAGTTGCTGAAGTAAAGTAAGCTCGAGTATCAATATCTATGCCGACTGTAAATATATGATGAGCTCAAACAATAAAACCTAATAATCCAATAGCTATTATTGCATAAATTATTCCTAAACATCCAAAAGTTTCTTTTTTCCCTCTTTCTTGAGAAATTATATGAGAAATTATACCAAACCCTGGTAAAATTAAAATGTAAACTTCTGGGTGACCAAAAAATCAAAATAAATGTTGATAAAGAATTGGGTCTCCTCCTCCTGCAGGATCAAAAAATGAAGTGTTAAGATTTCGATCTGTTAATAATATAGTAATAGCTCCTGCTAAAACAGGTAAAGATAGTAATAAAAGTAAAGCAGTAATTCCGACAGATCATACAAATAAAGGTATTTGGTCAAAAGATAAATTATTAATTCGTATGTTAATAATGGTTGTAATAAAGTTAATGGCTCCTAGAATAGATGAAATTCCTGCTAAATGAAGAGAAAAAATAGCTAAATCTACTGAAGCTCCTCCATGGGCAATATTTGATGAAAGTGGGGGGTACACGGTTCATCCAGTTCCAGCTCCTGTTTCAACAATTCTACTTGAAATAAGTAAAACTAAAGATGGGGGAAGAAGTCAAAAACTTATATTATTTATTCGGGGGAAAGCTATATCTGGGGCTCCAAGTATTAGAGGGACTAATCAATTACCAAATCCTCCAATTATAATAGGTATTACTATAAAAAAAATTATAATAAAGGCATGAGCTGTAACAATAGTATTATAAATTTGATCATCTCCAATTAAAGATCCGGGATTTCCTAATTCAGTTCGAATTAATAGACTAAGAGAAGTTCCAACTATTCCTGCTCAAATTCCAAAAATAAAGTATAAAGTACCAATGTCTTTATGATTTGTAGAAAAAAGTCATTTTCGCTATAAATAAAATGGCTGAGGGTATAAGCGATAAATTGTAAATTTATTAACGAGAAATTTCTCTTTTATTAAGTCTTATATTCAAAATAATGATATAAAATTGCAAATTTTAAGATGTATACATAAATATGCTAAGGCTTAAAGAAATTTCTTTATAAATAATTTTGAAGATTATTAGTTTTTATTAACTTAAAACCTTAAAAAAAAAAAGTTCTTAAAATTAAACCTAATAATGAAATGAAATTAAAAAAATAAATAAAAATTAAATAATTATTTTTTAAAAAAATTTTAAATCATTTTAATTTAAAAGAAAAAAATATTAAAGAAGAATAAATAATTCGAATATAAATAAATAATAAAATTAAACTTGATATAATAAAAATAAATGAAATAATAAAAAAATTATGGTTTATAAAATAATTAATAATTAGTCATTTAGGAAAAAATCCTAAAAAAGGAGGTAAACCTCCTAAAGATAAAAAATTAATTATAATAGAAATTTTAATTAAAAAATTTATATTGAAAAAAAATAATTGATTAATATAAAATGAATTAATAATATAAAATAAAAAACATATAATAAATGAAAAAATTGAATAAAAAATAAAGTAAATGAATCATAAATTTTCTCTAATAATAATTGAAGAAATTATTCACCCTAAATTATTAATAGAAGAAAAAGCTATTAATTTACGTAAAGAAGTTTGTCCAAATCTTCTAATAGCTCCTACTATTACATTAAAAACTATAATAATATATAAATAATTATAATTTAAATAATAAGCTATTAAAATTATTGGGGTAATTTTTTGTCATGTTATTAGAATAAAACAATTAATTCAGGAAAGTCCTTCTATGATATTTGGGAATCAAAAATGAAAGGGGAAAGATCCTATTTTTATTAATATTGCGGAATTAATAATAATAGAAAAAAAATTATTAAAATAAAAATTTATTAAAAATAAATTTAATAAAATAGCAAATAAAAAATTAATGGAGGCAATGGATTGAGTTAAAAAATATTTTAAAGAAGTTTCCGAATTTAATAAATTATTGGGGGAAGATATTAAAGGAATAAATCTTAATAAATTAATTTCTAAACCAATTCAACAACCTAATCAAGAATTAGCAGAGATTGAAATTAAAGTTCTAAAAAATAAAATAAATAGAAAAAATATTTTATTGGGGTTAGGGGTAATTAAAATAAAAAATAAGAATTAGTAAATTCTTAAATGAAATTTATTCATATTTTAAAAAATTATATTTTAGTGTAAGAGGCACAATAATTTTTGAATTTATTAGATATAGTTTAATTCTATAAAATATAATAAAGGTAAAATATTACATTATTTATCCTATCAGAATAATCCTTTTAATCAGGCACTTTATTGACTTTAAAAAAAAGGGGATTCCTTTATATTTGGGGTATGAACCCAAAAGCTTCTATTAGCTTATTTTTAA